ATATGATTTCCAATGAGATCATAAAATAAGAAAATTGGAAAGAATCCAGCGGAATGCTTAAAATGGAGTTCTCTGGAGAATGAACTCCGAGAAGGTAGAGTAGAAATTAGTATGATAAAATATGATAATATGATAAAGTGGTCAAAATGAGCAAATATGTTCAATAAAAAAACGATTTATTCTTCTTCCACTATTCTTTTTTTTTTCTTACGACACGACAATCAAATCTAGATTTTCGGATTTTTCGAACAAAGCATCAATCTGCGGTTGAGTTTGGATTAGAATTTTAATTCAATTAAAGAGTAAGCCTATTTATTCCTGGTTCTAAGACCAATAGTTCTAGCGGTCGACTCGCTTCTTTCAAATTGTTTCTCATTATTAAGAAAAGGTAACAAAGATAAAATACGAGCTTGTTTTATAGCAATAGTAATTAAGCGTTGCTGTTTTAAGGTCAATCTATTTACCCGTCTAGATAATATTTTTCCTTGTTCACTAATAAATCGACTAATTAAACTCATGTTTCTATAATCAATTCGATCCCCCGATTGAATCGGGGGCAAACGCCTACGAAAAGATCGTTTGGATTTAAGAAGGAGTCGCTTGGATTTATCCATGGTTTGTTTATTCCTTATCCCGAAAATCCTATTTCGATCGGATCTAAAATGATTTAGAATTAAGAAATAGGATTTGGTTTGTTTATATTGAAATCTAAAATATGTCTAATATATGTAATTTTTCATCTTCCTTGGATTGGAAAAGGGTGACACACAGACGATCGGTTCGATCTATTTCTTTATCTCCCCATGAATCGTATGTTTGTAACAACGGGGACAGAATTTTCTCAATTCCAATCGACTAGGCGTATTGTGTCGATTCTTTTGAGTAATATATCTGGAAATCCCGATTGATTCCTTATTAACACCGTTTCGAACACAATGAGTACATTCCAAAATAACTGTTACTCGGGCATCTTTACCCTTGGCCATGAACCTCCCTTGGATTTTTGATTCACGCAACTCTTCCATTTTCCGATCCAAAATGAAGAAAAAAAGAGAAGTTGGTAACTCGAAATAAAATTATGAAAGATTTCGTTACAATCAAATATAAAATATAGTAATACAATGATTTCTAAATTTAGAATCGCAGTACAGTTTTTCATTTAAGTATCTTGTATTATATTGTTGCCCTAGCCATCACATTTTCGTTCTCACTCTTTTATTAATTCCATTTGAACCCGGCGCCGAGTCCGAGTTTGACTGAGGTTGAATCCATTTTGATTCTTTCTCTTTTCTAACTTATTCTAAGTCTAAAAACTCTAAAAAAAAGAAGGGGAAGGGGATTAGTCATAGATATTTGATTGTTTTTCTAATCTTCTTCACCCCTTCCCAAGTCAATAACTAGAATGAAAAAAATGGGAATACCAACGCATCCGGGAATAAACGATTGATCTCGATTAATAGACCCGCTAAAGCCCCGAACCATATAGTACTTACTACCGGTGCCACGGAGAGATATGTTTTTAGATCTCGCATTTAAAACCCTCCTACTTTAGAGTAATTTGTAATACATAATGGTATTACATACCATCAAATGTATATATAGTTAATAACCGCTTGTATTGTCCGCGGAATTCCTAATTCAAATTGAAATGTACAACAGTTCAATTCGGTAGATATTCCCTTTTTTATTAAAAAAAAAATATGTCGCTTTCGGCCCCACCCCAAATATTGATTTTTCTTTACGGCGGATTTCATATTTCTTATTTCATACGTATATAAGTCTTTTTATTATATTTTATATATGATATGAGACAAAAAAGAAGAAATGGCAAGATAATTTGTGTATACCAATGGAGGAAATAAATAAAAAATGTGGAAAACAAGACAGGGATTCTCTACAATGACACTGTGTAGACCAATTGAAAGGGATGTAGCGCAGCTTGGTAGCGCGTTTGTTTTGGGTACAAAATGTCACGGGTTCCAATCCTGTCATCCCTACCTATTACTTATCTTCTGAACAGTAACGAGGAATCAATTGAGATCCATCAAAATTGAACATACATATACCGAATCAATCTTTTTTTGATTTCATTTTATGATATTCTATATGATAATATATGTATGGAAGATATATTCGGGTTGCATTTAGTTTGATAATCAAACGCTCTTAGTTCAGTTCGGTAGAACGCGGGTCTCCAAAACCCGATGTCGTAGGTTCAAATCCTATAGAGCGTGATTCGATTCTTCTTGTTGTTAGATGGAAAATTATACTGAAATAATTTAACAGAAATCCAAATTTGACCTCCTATAAAGCAAGTAGGAGGTCAATCAAAAAAAGAACTGTTAATTAATCAAAGGTCCAACTGATCCCCCCGTCTGTATTGTAAATATGCGGTCACAAATAATCCAGCCAAAGTAATAGGAATTAGACCTAATACGATTCCAAATAGAAAAACTTCAATCATTTCAATTTAGTTGAACGAGGAAAAGGAGAGGTAATATCTATCCTTAAAATATTAATCGGTATTGCCCATGAATCTCAATGACCAAGAATTGGAAATTGAATTGACAAGGTAAAGAACTCTACAATATATAGAATATATGGAATACCACCGAAATGTTTATTTTTTTTAATAGTGCATTCAATTAATTTGAATCAAATAAGTCGTATCTTGTTCAGACCGATAAATAGAGCTGAGGTTATGTTGCTTCAAAGTGAATTACCCCTAGATACACATATTTATTTAATGAAATTTTTGATTGATTTTGAGTATACGGATTCCATTAAAGATTCAAACTTCATTTTCGTTTTTTTTTTATATTCGAAAGTTTTTCTACAAAAAAATCCAATGGATTTCAAATTTATGGAAAAGAATTTTCCATTTCGAGAATGTCTAATATATGTTTTACGTCTTCTATGCGAAAATGTTTTATTTTCATAAGTTCGTCTGGACTATTATTCAAAAGAAAAGGTCAAATAATGTATGTATATTGGACCTTTTGAGGCAATTATAGATCCTAGGAGGCAATTCTGATTGGTCAATCAAAATATATTAAAATGCTATTTCTTTTTTCTTTTTCCTTAGTTTAGCCAATTTCTCATGAAAAGTAAAAAGGGGTAAAGTAACTTTCTGTTTATTGTTTTTTAAATGGAAGTTTTCTTTTTCTTCTTCCGCATGTAAAAAAGGAATAAATAAATCAATCAAATTCCGAGAGGCTTCATGAAGTGCTTCTTTAGGAGTTAAACTTCCATTGGTCCATATTTCGAGAAAAAGTATCTCTTGTTTTTCATTCCCATTTACATAAGAATGAATACTATGATTCGCATTTCGAACAGGCATGAATATAGCATCTATAGGATAACTTGCGTCTTGAAAATTATTTGGCGTTTGTATACGATATCCGCGATTCCTCTCGATCTTTAATTCAATACACAAATTAATTGGCTCCGTTAGGTTAGCTATATGCTGTGTATTATCAACGATTTCTACCGAAGGTGGTAAGATGATGTCTTGAGCAGTTACGCATCCAGGACCCTTGACACAAATAGACGCATCACGAGTTCCATACAGATTACTTCTCAATACAATTTCTTTCAAATTCATTAAAATTTCATGTACTGATTCTTGAATACCGACTATGGTAGAGTATTCATGTGGGATTTTTTCAGATTTTGCACGTGTGATACATGTTCCCTCTATTTCTCCAAGTAAAGCTTTTCGCATCGCAATGCCTATAGTATCCGCTTGCCCCTTCATAAGTGGAGACAGAATAAAGCGTCCATAATAAAGACGCTTACTGTCTGCTCTTGATTCAACACACTTCCACTTTAGTGTCCGAGTCGATACTCTTATTTTCTCTCGAACCATAGTAATATTTTTTGATCAAATCATTGAATTATTTATTTCTCTTGAAATTTCTCTTCAATGTTTATTTTTACACACGTCGTTTTTTAGGGGGCCTACAGCCATTATGTGGCATAGGGGTTACATCCCGTATGAAACTTAATAGTATACCGCTTCTACGAATAGCTCTTAATGCTGCATCTCTTCCGAGACCAGGGCCCTTTATCATAACTTCGGCTCGTTGCATACCTTGATCCACTACTGCCCGAATAGCATTTCCTGCTGCGGTTTGAGCGGCAAATGGTGTCCCTCTTCTTGTACCCTTGAATCCACACGTACCGGCGGAGGACCAAGAAATTACCCGACCCCGTACATCTGTAACAGTCACAATTGTATTGTTGAAACTTGCTTGAACATGAATAACGCCCTTTGGTATTCTACGCGTACTTTTACGTGAGCTAATACGTCCATTTCTACGTGAACCGATTCTTGGTATGGGTTTTGCCATATTTTACCATCTCATAAATCTAAGTCAGAGATATATGGATATATCCATTTCATGTCAAAACGGATCCTTTAATTTATTTTTATGTGTATATTGTGGGTGGCCTTTAGGGGTCCTTTTTTTATAAAGATTATCCTTGTCTTTGTTTATGTCTCGGATTGGAACAAATTACCATAATTCGTCTCCGCCTACGGATCAGGCGACATTTTTCACAAATTTTCCGAATGGAGGCCCTTATTTTCATATTTGTCATTCCTTACCTTAATTCCGAATCTACTTATTGGAAGAAAATAAGTTTCTTGAAATTTTCTATTTCGAATTGTATCCCTACAAAAAAAGAATATTGCACGTGAAAAGACTACTTCACCTAATCATTCGAATCTTTGTTTCGTAGTCTCTAAATTATACGTCCTTTGGTTCTGGTTGAATCGTAACAACTTACTGAAATTTTGACTCTCTATCACCTAGTATATGGATAAAACTATGTCGAATCCTTCCTGAAACGTAACCTAGAATTGGATCCTCATTATCTAAACAAACCCAAAACATACCATTGGTAAGTGATTCAGTAATTAAACCTTCAGAAATCCTTAATCCTTTTTTGTTCTTTCATTCCAGATGAAACACCTTTCAAAGTATCAATTAATGAAGGGGGAGTGGTATTAGAAACCTACCTCTTCTCTTTTTTTTTACAAATAGGGAAGTTCTGTGTATAATTCGAATATCATAAAGATTACCATATATAACACAAAATTTCGCCGCCGATTCCCTGTAGTGATCACTTTAATGTGTAAGGCTTTGTTATGGTTCATTCCTGCCTTCGGTAGATCCTTATCCGTTCAAGTGATAGTCTTTGCCATCCGGATGTGGAAAATTATTTTGACGGGAGGAGATGGTGAAGTGTCCAATGACACATGTGTTTGGCCCCGCATTCTAAGGACAGGATCACGGTGGCTCTTAGATGCCATGTGTTGGGCCTCCTCATTGTTGACAAAATCCATATCATCATTGGTGCCGTATTGATCCAGTTCGTCGGAGTCCATCCACAAAGATGCGGGGAGGGGTTTTAGGTCTGTAGGGTCCGAGCAACTAGGGCTTTCATCAAAGGGTTGAGGAATTCGAGCGAGGGTAAAGGATAAATGTTTCACTTTCTGGGCTTTCCGGGAGTAATTGGAGGGGTTGTTCAGGGGTTGGGAGATTGTCGTAGAAATCATCCCACCGGAGCATGTGAACTCGAGGTGGGGGCTCAATCTCGTCTCCCGGATTCCAATCATGTCTCTACCATCCGTTTCTCCCTTTTCTCCGGCTGGCGTGATAAGGAGAGACGGATCCCAACTCGAAAATGTCGGCTCGATCATGTTTATATTGGCAGGAGGAGGTACAGCATGAGTGGGGAGGGGATTGGTAGTGACATTGGGGCGGTTTGCCCTTGGTGGCTCAATTTTCTCTGAATCAATAAGGTCTTGGATGTCATGTTTCAGCCTTAAACACCGGTCAGTATTTTGGCCATTTGTCTGATGTTGCAGTAGGCATTGGCTTTGTACCTAGGAGGAAGAGGATCTGGTGGCGGAGATGGGGGAAGAGGCGTGAGTACACCATGCTTTTGAAGCTTTTCCAAGGCGCGGCGAGAGTTATGCCTAACGGAGTGAAAGTCCTGGGTGTCTTTGGCTTTACGTCAGACAAGACATTGACTTCACTGTTCTTGCTTGTTCCCCCCAGGGCTATCTTCTTTCCTTTTGGATCTGCCTCTTTGACCTGTGATCCATGAGTCCCATTGTAGATAGCATCTTCAATACGAGTGGCCGCTTCAATCAAAGAGTCATAAGTAATCCTTGGAAATCGAAATAGTAATGGTATTGCCTACTCATGTTATTGATCATTATCCGAACTTTTTCCTTTTCTGGGGGGAGATCGATCACTTGGGCAGCTTTGGCCTGCCAACGGGCCAGGAAATCCGTGAATGTTTCATTTGGTCGCTGGCGAGTCATTTCCAGCCCTCTTCTGGTTACTTTCATCGGGGTGTTATAATTTGCTATTGTTTCAAAAAAGCATTGGCGATGTCATCCCAGGATTTAAGGGTAGATTTGTCAATCTGTGTGAACCATCGCCCAGCGGCCCCACTAAGAATTCTAGGAAAGATTTTGGCCATCTGCTTCTGAGTGAGCCTCATAGAACCTACATTTGAGAAAAACAGCAGCGGATGAGTCTTAGGACAGCCAGTTCCATCGTATTTGTCTATGTCAGGCATCGTCGAACTTTTCTGGAGATTTTTCCTCTGGAAAAATGGTCAATCCCTGAATGTTGAGCCCATGGTCTCTAGACCCTTGACTTTCTGCAACTCTTCCTGTAACTTGGCTAGCAGCTCCCCTTGTTCTTTCAACCATTTTTCCATTTCAGTTCTGGCTTTAGGGGAAGGAAGGGCTGGCTGTGGCCTGTTAAATTAAAAAGGCTGTCCTGGGTCGGGAGAGTCTTCAGCATATTGGTCACAATCATCAAAGACCTGAACCGGAGGTGCTTGAGGTGCAGTAGAAGGAGCTGACTTATTGATGGCCCGGTTCAAGCTTTCCTTTTGGGCCAACAGAGCCTTGAGAATGTCGAAAGTGGTTGGTTCAGGCGGAACCGGGATTTCGGGTTCATCTGACATAGTAGCTACAATGGGAGATTAAGAATTCGGGGGTGTAACTTCTTCTACACGAACCAGTCGGCGAGATGGGCGGACCCAGGACGGTTCAAGGGGAACTTTCTTGCGGGATGGAATGATGTGAAAAAAAAAAATCACCTATCTCATAGTGTTGCTTAGTGCTCAGGTGCATCCTACTGGGTGTTCAGTAGTTCTATGGCCACTACATGATTGAATTTAAGCTCTAGTAGGACAAGTTAAGGTTCCCACTGCAATGGGGGCTTCAAAATATACCTCCCAGCCCTTCATCCCTAGGACGTAGGACTGGTCAAGCGGTACTATGCACTCCCACTTTGGTATACCCTCCTAAGAGGAGTACTTGGCAGCTGGTGGTGGGTTTTGGGGATGGTATGACTCGGCTCCCTGGACCGTAGCAACCAATACTTCCCACCGGGTTTTCCTATTTCGGGACTATATGCAAGATGCAAATGCATGCAATGCTTAGGTGTAGTGAGGTGGTGTGTGCTTATTGAAAATAGGTGAACCCTAAGTTTCTACATATTCGATTTTGAACAAAGGAAACAAGAACAATGGGAATGTTGGTTCATTTTCAAGTCAAGCTATTGAGAAGCCAAAAACCATAGATTTGAGGCTTCTATTCCCCAGTGGAGTCGCCAGCAGTAGCGCCCGCATTTTGTTTGGCACCGCTTGCCACATCATCACGACTTTGGCCACAAAGCCCTATCAAAAGAGGAGAAAAAGGGGTTTAGAGTCGCCACCTAGGCATAGGGCCTTAGGACTCAAGAATTTGACTCCGAGTCTACGAACCATTGGTCCGGGTAAGGCCTTCCTTTATATATTCCAGTATAGTAGCGGGGCGTTAGCGCAGGCAAGAAAACGGAAGAAGCAAGTCATTCATTTTACTGAAAAAAGTCAGTCATTCAGAATTTCGTATTAAATAAATATGTGACGATTTTTCTTTAAGTAAGAGATTGGCCATCGCCCAAAGGCGGCTCATTGAGCCGGTCATCGGTTGCTAAGAGCCTTTCCTCACTTTAGAAGAAAAGCCACTTGATTTGATTATTAGTAAGGGGACGAATATTCGTTGTATATCTATATTGGACTTTCGATTTTGCGTTGTTTTTTTTCAGTATATATAATCCAATGTTCAGTGAGATGACTTTCCTACTGACGGAATCGCTTGAATTAGTTGAAGGAAAGGAGGTGGCTGGTCTCACTGGAGAGGAGAGTTTTGACAGCGAGGGAGGCAGGGGTGCGTGCGTCTGCTGGTATCGTATATAAGAGAAAGGCTGCATTTAGGAGTGATCTTTCCCTCTTCTTCAAGCCAGTGGTGATCTCACTTTCGAAAGAGAGTCTCGACGTGCTTAGTAGCGCGTAAACAGAACACGTAGCTCCGGCTACAGGTTTCTTTCCTACCGGACCGGAGGCAGCCGAGAATGTTATGTCAAAAGGACCAACGACGATGAAGGAGAAGAAAGAAGGAGTAGGAGCTAGCCTGCCTTTTTTTTATAAGAGTAGGGGCGGAATCGAATGATTACGATCTCGACAATGAGACAAAGCCAAGAGGGGAGAGCACTTAGACAATTCACTTTGAGTACAGGGAAGTCCGCTGGTAGGAATTCCTCAGGGCGTATTACGGTTTTTCACCGAGGGGGTGGATCGAAGCGATTGCAGCGAAGAATTGATCTGAAACGAAGCACTTCGTCTATGGGCATTGTGGAAAGAATAGAATATGACCCTAATCGTTCTTCTCGGATCGCTCCAGTACGATGGATCGAGGGGGTCCGCCAGAGGAAATGCAAGACGATAGAGGAGTTCGCTCCGCCGCGTAAGATCCTCGAACCTACCACGACCACCATCCGCGGCCTATTTTCGTTCTCTTCCCCGCCCGGGAAGGTGGATCAAAGAAAGGTAGCTTGCTTCTCTCCTGGACGGATGGCGGCTTATGTAGTGGTCGGCCTTCCTACCAGGATGCCTCCTTGGTCGAAGAGCCCCTTTACTAGTACTAGTAAGGGCGCAGGAAGCAAAAAAACTTGCGCGAAGGACGTTTTCTTCTCCGCCTTCTCCTCTCAAAAGACCAAGGGAGAGACAGCATCCCTTTCCTTCGGTAGCTCTTTTGGTTTCCCAAGGGTAGCGGTAGCTGGGGCAAAGCCCGCTTTCTTCGCTCCGCGAATGAGAGATAAACTCAGAGGAAAAAACACGTTCTCTCTTTGCGAGGTCCGAAAGTGGAGAACGCATAGCATTCTCTGGGCACATAGGATTAAACGTAAAGCTGCGCTTTCTTGGCGGAGTTTTAGGCGGCAAGAGACTTTAGGGCTTGTTGGAGGTGCTGAGCATAACGAATCGAAACCAGAGACGGATCAAGGTAGCTTACCTGCCAAGCCGATAGGCGAAGGGCCGAAGGATGGAGCGTGCAAAGTCAATCGTGCACCTGTCGTGTGACCCGTTGGTCCTAAGCAATGTCTTGCGCGAAGCGACCCACCTAGAAAAGCTCGCCTTTATGTTAGGGGGGCACTAAAATGGAACTTCGATCGGATGCGGGTATCCAATCCCGCCGCTGAGATGTCAAGCGGATTCCTGGGCGTTGACGAATGGCCGGCCACCTTTTACGTTAGAAGAGCAAAAGGCCCGGGGCATAGCTGGATGAACCAATGTGAATGAGTGTAAGCTTCGTGACCCGAACACGATTGGTGCTGACCACACTAGGTGCTACCGTGGTAGCAAGAGAGGCCAGGCGGTGACAATTGAGAGGTTGTCACTGAGCATTCCTAGTCACACGGGAAGAGAGGTCAAATGGCAAGGCCATACGCCCGTTTGGCTCCTCGCGGAGTATAGCTCACATCCAAACATCTGATTGGGGAACGGGGCAACGCCCATGAAGCTCCGGCGGAAAGGGAAGGCCTGCCAGGCCGTATGCCCATGGGTGCAGGATTCTTCGAAAAAGCGCGGGCTGACTCGGAGACCTGGGACCTTGGCTTAGCAACGAATGAAGGGGAGCTCTTCGAGCTTTCTCCGCCAGTGGCTTATGTAGTGGTCGGCCGGCGGAAAGCTCGCTAAGCTTCGCTTCCCTCCCCCCCCTTCCCCTCGTCAACTCGGGCGAGCTGCTTCGCTCCTTCCCTTTTTCAATGAAGTGGAAAGTCTTCACTTAGTAGTCGGCATTCTATAAGCGACTTGTCGAGTCTACGAAGCTTTGCTTCTTGTAGTCGGCCCGTAATGCCTCCCTTCATTTGCTTGCCTCCTTCCAGCTCAGAATGCCGTTCGCCTTTACTTTAGTATTGAGTATTAAGTAGCTAAGTTGACAAAGGTGAACAGCCCCCTCTTCCTTATAGTCGTAAAGGGCCTCTCAGAAAAGTCAGGAAGGAGGCATTCGAAAGGCCGACCACTATATCATAGGCCTTCCGGTGGGAAGGCCGACGACTACACGGACTCTATACCAAGTCATGAGCGATAGCGAAGCCAAGCCTTCGCCTATAGGCGAAGGGACGAAAGCCCGACAAAGGCCTATGATATGATATAGTAAGAAAGAAAGTACGAAAATCAGTACGTTAAGGTTACGAAGTAACTTAGCCGTCTACAAAGGGAAAGGCGTCGGTACGGAGTCACGTCAACTGTGGATATATACTAGGTAGGCTAGTTGGAACGGAGTCTTAAACTATGGACCGGGACTACACTAAGGAACAAGGAAGCTTGACTGAGCAAAGAAGTCAAGGAACGAAGCTGTTTCTCTAATAATAGCCACTTATTATAGTTGGCAAGGCTTTTTTTTCTATTTAGAGAGAGGGGGCTTTAAGTTCTTAGGAAGAGCCGTACGAGGCAGCTCACGTACGGTTCGGGAGCCGAGCCCCAGCACAGGGACTTAGGTCAACACTTATTTAATAGCCAGTCATCAATTGGAAGCGGGCAAGATGGTGATGAATTGCGATTGGTCCAAACCTTCGACCAGCGACTTATTGCGACCCGCCCAGAATGGCCATACATACTAAGACCTTATTCACACAGCGAAGAAAGGCCGAATGGAAGGGGGCAGTCAGCTGGCTGCTTCTTGGCCACGCCCCCCCGCAACTAGATACGAGATACTTGATCTAAATTCAAGAATAGGAAATTGCATACCATTCGCCGATATACGTATAGGAACATGGGTACATGATATAGAATGTCATCCAGGTCAAAGCGCAAAGCTGGCTCGAGCCGCAGGAACTTTTGCTAAAATAATGAAGGAACCAGCACCCCCTACACTCTCTCTTAGGCTTGTGCGGCTACCTTCGGGTGTTGAAAAACTCATTGATTCCCGATGCCGAGCTACTAAAGGAGGTAGACCTTCGGTGTCACCTTGAGGGAAGCCCACCAAAGCGGGATTTCGGGCAGGGGTGGGGAAAAGGAGAAATGAGTTCATGCCACGACGATCTATATGGAAGGGCAGTTTTGTTGATGCATTCCTGTTGAGAATGAAGAAGAAGAGAGATCCTCTTTTGAACAGGAAAATTTGGTCACGTAGATCTTCGATTTTGCCGGAATTCGTTGATAGCTCCGTACGAATTTACAATGGAAAAACTTCTGTTCGTTGTAAGATCACTGAAGGAAGGGTTGGTCATAAATTTGGAGAGTTTGCTTCGACACGGAAACGAAGACTTTCGAGAACAAATATTGGACCGGGAAAAAAAGGGGGATAAAGTCAAGTCTAAGCGCATATGGCACGAAAAGGAAATCCGATTTCGGTAAGACTTGATCTGAATCGTAGTTCAGATTCAAGTCGGTTCAGTGAGGGCGACCGCGAAAGTCACCGAATGGGTCAGTCTTTTCCTTCAGTTTGTCCTATATTGAAAATAAAAAAAGCGTGGGAGGACATTGCGGATGTCCAGGACGGACACGACTTCTTCTAACGCTAGAAGACCACTGGAAGACACCCGGGACCAGAGCATGTCGTGAAAGAAGCACACTGGGCGTGCTTCGACCGTGTCTCCGGGGCACAGTTGAATGTAGATATCATGAACGCGAGGTGCAGGATACCAGGCCGAGAAACCCGGGCAACCACCCCCCTATGTGCTGATCGCTAGCGCATCCAGGGCCCCGGCGCCCAGCTCCGCTGGAGAGGCCTAGCCTGATCTGAGAAGTGCTAATTCGGTTCGTCTCGACTTCATTCAAGAACGCCGCCGCCCCTGGAATCAATAAGAAAACAAGTGCTAAGTTTCAGATCAGTGAATAAACCGAAACGAAAGAAGAGACGTTTCTCGCTCGGTGCCTAAAGCGCACTATGCTCCCCTTCAACAAATGAGAGTTTTCGGTGGAACCGGTGAACCACGCGAGCGGGTTAGATGCGTGGGACAGAGGGCTCGTAGTACCTGCTAGCGCAGCTATGCAGTGGAAGGGAAGGAGCCTAAATCGACCCCCTTCTTTTTTTTTCTTTGAAAAAAAAAAACAGTACAAAGAGATTAGACTCTCGGATGAGACTAAGCAGCCACCGACCGTTCCGGCGCGCCCCTGACCTATCTTGATTAAGACCGAAAACCTATCAAAAATGGAGCCTAGTTTAAGCTGTCAAACAAATGATAGAATGGAAGAAGAAATTCACTGTCGAACCCTTAAAGCAACAAGCGAGAAAGTTGCCCCGTTTTCAATAACAAAAAAGGAAAGAGGGGCCAACTATTAGAATATTAGTAAAGGCGCCTGAGCCTATCTCTCGATATAGGAAGGGGCCTTTTCTTGCTCGTTAGCGCCCCCTTTTACCCCTAAACAAAAAGGTTTTTCATAAAGGTAGCTTGTCTACGCCTTTTGAAAACCTTACTCTTACTACTAATAATAATGAAGAAGGGGCTTCTTTCCGCAAATATCCTATAAATTTGGGGCTTCAAAGCTTTTTGTTTAGGGGTGCGCTGGTTTGGAACCCTATACAAGGGGCTTTTCCTTTCAAATGACAACAGCCTCTTCCTGCTGCGAGGGCGTTGCACGAAACCAAACCGCTCCCCCGCCCGATCAAGTACCTGTTGCTTTGCTGGTAGGCCCACTTAGGTTAGGGGGCATTGTCCCTCAGTTCTTACCAACCTCCGGTGTGTAATCGACATGTTGCTAGCTTCAACTCGGTGGAATAAGAATCATTGATTCCCTCCGCTGTCTATTTCTTATTCATTCAGAGCGTTCGGCCGGTGCGTGCTCCTTTCTCAAACCAGAACAACTCTGAACGTTAGGGAAGCCCACGGAGCGGGAAGACCACCTGAGCGAACCGACCGAAGGGACTTGACTTATTCGAACCGAACGATAGCGGCTTCAAACTCAGCCTATCACGAGTAGCGTCGCTGCTTGATCGGCGGGGAGGAGCATCTCAAAGTATGGGGCAAAGGATCAAGCGCTTTGACTTTGTCTCCCGGGATCCACCACGGGTTGGGTTTGAGAGCCGTGTGATGGGTGACTATCCAGCACGGTTCGGAGAGCACTTTTAGTCTGCGTTGGTGAATAGAAGCCCCCCCTATCAAGCAAGAAAGAAGCGGCTCTTCCCACGGCGGAGTCGCCATTGACTCTATTTATTATTATGGTAAATCACTGTATCAAGATGTCAATCTGAGATCTTATTTCGGTTCGATACGTCCACCTACGAGACTCACCTTTGGCTTTCGTCTCGGTAGGTGTATTATTTTACATTTTCCCAAAAGAACATTCATTCATTTCTTTCTTCCTCGTCGACCACGACGACTGAAACGACGCGAAAAATCCAAACCCGGAAAGGAGAAGGGCCGGTGGTGGGCATTTGGGAAAGTCGGGCCAATCGGGTGTCTTCATTCAAGCGACGATACAGAAGAAGAACGAAACGAAGTGAGAGGCCGGGAGGCAGAGAAAAGAGTCGAGTCGATCAGGCTCGACGACCGGGAAAAGCAAAACGAAATTCGGATTTGGCCGAAAAAGAAGCAACGCTATGGATACCATGACCGATCACCATCGATAAAGAAGAATCTTTCTAAATTACTTCGCGTCAGCGGGGCCTTCAAGCATCCGAAATATGCCGGAGTTGTAAATGACATAGCGTTCCTGATAGAAAATGACGACTCCTTCAGAAAAACGAAGTTATTCAAGTTCTTTTTCCCAAAGAAGTCCCGCTCCGACGGTCCGACGAGTCATCTACTTAAAAGAACCCTCCCCGCAGTGCGCCCCTCCTTGAATTATTCGGTCATGCAATACTTATTGAATACAAAGAACAAAATGCATTTCGACCCCGTCGTAGTTCTCAATCATTTCGTGGCACCGGGCGTGGCTGAACCATCTACGATGGGGGGAGCGAATACACAGGGAAGAAGCTTAGATAAGAGAATACGTTCTCGCATCGCTTTTTTTGTAGAAAGCTCGACCAGCGAGAAAAAGTGTTTGGCCGAAGCCAAAAAGAGGTTGACCCACTTCATTCGCCAAGCGAATGATCTTCGTTTCGCGGGAACAACAAAAACAACCATCTCGCTCTTTCCTTTCTTCGGTGCTACCTTTTTCTTTCCAAGGGATGGGGTTGGGATGTATAAAAACCTTTTTTTTGAGGATACCCGGGAACAACTCCTAGGTCAATTAAGGATCAAATGTTGGAACCTCATGGGTAAGGATAAGGTAATAGAATTGATAGAGAAATTCATAGACCTAGGTGGGATAGGAGAATTGATAAAGGGAATAGAGATGATGATAGAGATCATACTGAGAAACAGAAGAATTCCGTATGGGTACAACTCTTATTTTCACGAAGTGAAAAAAATGCGATCTTTGTTGTCTAATAGAACAAAGACTAATACCTTAATTGAGTCAGTCAAGATCAAATCTGTTTATCAAAGTGCTTCTCCGATTGCTCAAGACATCTCTTTTCAACTGAGAAACAAAACAAGATCATTTCGTTCCATTTTTAGTCAAATAGTGAAGGATATTCCATTAGTAATGAAAAAAGGGGTTGAGGGGATCCGTATATGTTGTTCAGGTCGATCAGAAGGCGCGGAAATAGCTAGAACTGAATGCGGAAAGTATGGAAAAACATCTCGTAATGTATTTAACCAGAAAATCGATTATGCTCCTGCGGAAGTATCTACTCGTTATGGAATCTCAGGTGTCAAAGTGTGGATTTCATATAAAAAAAAAAAAAAGGAACGTGTTATATCCGAAACGTACGAAATATAGTAAATATCGTAAAGGCAGATGTAGTAGGGGTTGCAAACCGGACGGTACACAACTTGGTTTTGGAAGATATGGCACTAAAAGTTGTAGAGCTGGTCGTCTTTCATATCGAGCCATTGAAGCAGCGCGTCGGGCTATAATCGGACAATTCCATCGTGCTATGAGCGGACAATTCCGAAGAAATGGTAAAATATGGGTAAGAGTTCTCGCAGATCTCCCTATTACCGGGAAACCTACAGAAGTCAGAATGGGAAGAGGAAAAGGAAATCCTACGGGTTGGATTGCTCGTGTGTCCACGGGACAAATCCCATTTGAAATGGATGGTGTGAGTTTGTCAAATGCTCGACAAGCCGCTACATTAGCGGCGCATAAACCATGTTCGTCAACCAAGTTTGTTCAGTGGTCGTAACGTAATTAATTGGTTAGTGGGGATAAACCGGGCCGGGATTCAAAAGAATTGGGCGAAGTGTTTGTTCCCGAACGACGGAAGTGGAAAGACACTAAGGGAGAGGGATATACTCCTTTTTGTAATCGCCGAAATTGTACGAATGTTCCAGGCGTACGACCCGGATACGTTCAGGTTTTTATCAGTAGGCTCGGTTTATAATTCTAAAGTGATAGTAGTCTTAATAAATAAGAAAGAGAAGAGCTAAGATTCCGGAAAGGAAGCTTTATGGGAAAAAGGAAGAAAAGTATGTATGTATCTGGGGGGTGGGGGTGAAAGGAATTTTCAGAATTTTGTTAGGTCTCAATGAGGGGAGACCCGGGTCATGCGACGGATGCAAGCTAGACTTTGAAGCACAAAATCCAAGATTTCATAAAAGAAGGAAAAATCAACGTGGCGGATGAAGAGGAAGCCTTTATTTACCCCAACGAGAAAATGGGAGTTTTTTTTTAAGAGCTTGCTCCCTAGTCACGCTCCGGTCTCAACATGCTGGGCCGAGGAAGTGTCCGATTTCCAACATCCCCTACCATCACTACAATTAATGCTATTAAGACTTTCTGGCTTTGTGAGGAAGATCCCTCCCACTGGATCATCATGACTCCTACGTTCCGACTTCCAAAGGCGATCCTAAGGGAAGAAGAATGAAAGGGATAAGGCTGCAAGAAGAACCTAGAGAGGAAGCTCCACCGAAAGAAGAAGAGGAAATAAGACTCGAGTTTCTGGAAATCTTTCAAGAGGGAGTTCCATAGCGAAAACGGAGAGAGGAAAATTCAGAAAAAGAGAAAAAAAAGAAGAAGATTGAATGGATTATCCCGAACCTGCCTACGCCGCCGTCGCCGGAACCATTTATGATGGCCGCGTCTAGGTGGATTGTGGTGCTACCATTCCTTTAGGATACCTTTCGGCTTCAGTCAAAAAAACTCTTCCCCCTTCGTTTTTATAGATATTCAGGTTTGTACGGTAACTCCACTTTGAGTATGGAATTCACTTTGTTGGTTGAGTGGAGTTACGGTAGACAAATCTATAAAGGAAGGACAATCGATCGCACTTGGCGCAGAACCACTTAACGGTGGTTCTTGACTCCCTCAAGACTTGCTTCTGATTTTTGCTTTCATCCTTCATCCCTTTTTATATCAATAGGGAGCTACGAGCAAGGCAGCTCTGCTCCAGAAAGACAAGAAACCAGCTGGTCCTTTTCCGCTTGATCGCTAACTCATGAGCAAAGCCGCCTTTTGCCGCCCCTCATGCAGCATATGAGCGGATCTTCACTAAAAGCCGGCTCTATTGGCGGATGGATAAGGCCCCTCACTCTGACATGAGAACAAAGAAAGCCGCACGAGATCCTTGTAGCTTTGCCTGCCGCCCTTCGGTGGTATAGTAGTCTCGATAGCAAAGCCGCCTTCGGCCCTTCGCTTAGTAAGCCCCTCTTCGAGCCTCTACAGAATTCCGCTCGCCCCAGTCCTTAGTAGCGTTGACAAAGGAGAACAGCCCCCCCCTGTTGTTGATAGATAGAGAGCTTACCGCCCCGCCCTTTATAGTCGCGACTGTTGTCATGGAAAAAGAGTTTGTTTTCTGTCAAAGAAGCATGCTTAACACAGCCTATAGCGTAAAGGCATTCGATCCGCGTCTAAACTAAATTAAGGGTAAGGGCCCGTACTCTCTCTTCTGTAGATACGCTATCCCTTCCGGCTATGGTATGGGGGAAGGGAAGTGAGATCTACAGATTTTTTTGATATTTGATGAGCGGCCGTACTATGATCGCTCGGGCGACATGGCCCCACGCGCTACACACAAGAATGAATTGTTATGCGGTCGGTAAACTCTTTTTGCAGGCAGCCTATCAAACAAATCAGATCACGTATTTTTGAATATGTCGTTCCGTCATGTACATGTCTTCGGTCTTTCATTTTGATGTTCCTGCTCGTGCCCGGAGAG